CTATAGTTCCTTAGAGAGTCAATTTCCAATTAGTGGTCATTGAGATTCATGGGCAATGCGGATTAATATGTAGGGATAGATATTACCTCTCCTTTTTCCCTTTCAAAAAAATTGAAATGATTGAAGTTTTTCTATTTGGAATTGTCTTAGGTCTAATTCCTATTACTTTAGCTGGATTATTTGTAACTGCATATTTACAATACAGACGTGGTGATCAGTTGGATCTTTGATTAAATTAATTAACATCTTTTTTTTTAATTGACCTCCTCTTTTCTTTAATCCAAAGGAGGTCAAATTAAGATTACTGGTCAATTATTTAATTGTAATTTTGGGACTAACCTAACCAAGAATGGAATCACGCTCTGTAGGATTTGAACCTACGACATCGGGTTTTGGAGACCCACGTTCTACCGAACTGAACTAAGAGCGCTTTCTTATCTTCTTATCATTATCACACTAGCTAAAACTAAAAAAAAAGAAGAGGATTTTTTTTATAACCCGAATACATCTTGTATGCATAAGACTATCATATAGAATATGATATAATAAAAAAAGATTATGTATGCCTGATTTTAATCGATTTCAATAAATCCCTCGTTACTGCTCAGACGAGAAGTAATAGGTAGGGATGACAGGATTTGAACCCGTGACATTTTGTACCCAAAACAAACGCGCTACCAAGCTGCGCTACATCCCTTTCAATTGGTCTACAGTGTCATTTTATAGAATCCCTGTCTTGTTTTCAAAATCCTTATTTTCTCCATTGCCAAGTTATCTTGGCATTTCTTTTTTTTATTCTCATGTAACATATAATAATAGTAGAAGGCTTATATACACATGAATATGAAACCCATCGTAAAAAATAACTAAAAAAGGGAATCTTTTTTGGGAATGCTCAGTCGGAAGGGACGTCTTTTTAGGAATTCCATGTACAAATACAAGCGGTCCTTAACTACTTACATATATATTATATCGGATCATATATGTATTAACATTAGGCATTACAATAAATAATACAATAAATAAAAAGAATAAAGAAGGAGGATTTAAAATGCGAGATCTAAAAACATATCTTTCCGTGGCACCGGTACTAAGTACTCTATGGTTTGGGGCTTTAGCAGGTCTTTTGATAGAGATCAATCGTTTATTTCCGGATGCGTTGACATTCCCTTTTTTTTCATTCTAGTTATTGACATGGGAAGGGGTGAAGAAGATTAGAGATAGAATCAAAAGATTTGTGACTAATCCCTCCCCCTCTTTTTTTTTTAGAAAAAATCGAATTGGATACAATATATTAAGTAGAAGTATAATCAAGAAAGGAGGAAAGAGAAATAAAAAAGTAGATTCAACCTCGGCGAAATTCGGGTTTTCTCCAATTCCATTTAGAAATAATATTGTGAGAACAGAAATGTGTCTAGGGCAAGAAGATCATACAAGATCTTTTAATAAAATACTGTACATTGAATCGAATTCGATTCAAAATATACCTAAATATTAGTTTGTTGTTTTACTTCTTATTTTTTTATTTCTTTTTTCGCAGAAAGTAGAAGAATTGGTTGAATCAAAAACGCAAAGGAGGTTCATGGCCAAGGGGAAAGATGTCCGAGTAACGGTTATTTTAGAATGTACCAACTGTGTTAGAGTTAGAAACGGTCTTAATAAGGAATTAAGGGGTGTTTCCAGATATATTACTCAAAAGAATCGACACAATACGCCTAGTCGATTGGAATTGAGAAAATTCTGTCCCTATTGTTACAAACATACGATTCACGGGGAGATAAAGAAATAACTCGAATCAAGTGCCTGTGTGTCACTCTTACAAGTAACACGAAAAGGACATATTCTATATATACCATATTATTCTATATATTTTCATTTTAGTTAACATAATATAACTAACTAAAAAAAAAAGCCAAATCAAATCCTATATTTTGAATTTGAAATCTTTTTGGATCAAATTGAAATAGGATTTTGAGGATAAGGAATAAACAAACCATGGAAAAATCCAAGCGACTCTTTCTTAAATCCAAGCGATCTTTTCGTAGGCGTTTGCCCCCGATCCAATCGGGGGATCGAATTGATTATAGAAACATGAGTTTAATTAGTCGATTTATTAGTGAACAAGGAAAAATATTATCTAGACGGGTAAATAGATTAACCTTAAAACAACAACGATTAATTACTATTGCTATAAAACAAGCTCGTATTTTATCTTTGTTACCTTTTCTTAATAATGAGAAACAATTTGAAAGAAGCGAGTCGACCACCGGAGCTACTGGTCTTAGAACCATAAATAAATAAAAAAAAGTAGACTTACTTTACTCCTCAATTGAACCCAAATAAAAATCCGAACTCAAACACAGATTGATATTTTGTTCGAAAAATCGTAAGAAAAAAATTGGGGAAGAAGAAGAAATCTTTTTTTATTGGATATTGGACATATTCGCTCATTTAATTTTGAACGACTTTATCATATTCTCTTTATCATACTAATTTCTACTCTACCTTCCCGGAGTTCATTCTCCAGAGAACTCCATTTAAAATATTCTGACAAATTCCTTACAATTTCCTTTTTTATTTTATGATCTGATCTCATTAGAAATCATATAAAGACAATTCCTATTTAATATAGCTATTTGTGCAAGTATTTTACGATTAAGAAGCAACTGTCTCTTGTACAGATTGTGTATTAATCTACTATAACTATAGGATACTCTATTCCCACGAATTACTGCATTTATCCGAGTGATCCACAAACGACGAAAATCTATCTTTTTCCTATCTCTATCTCGATGAGACGAAACCAAAGATCTTATTTTCTGTTGAATAATTGTTCGAGTAAGTCTTGAACGAGCCCCCCGAAAGCTTGATGCAAATAAACGAATTTTTGTTCTACGTCTCCGAGCTATATATCCTCGTCTAATTCTAGTCATTGAATAAATGAAACTTTCATGAATAACTAATTGATTTCCTTTCTTTCAGTTATTCTTTTCCCTTTTCCTAGTTTATTAATAACAAAACGGATTCTTCCAATGTATAAAATAAAAATTCCAATGGCTTTTGCTACTATAACCTTCCCGACCACGATTTGTCTTTTCTTTTTTTATAGTCATTTCACCTCGAAACGAGTATTGATACTAGGTATCAAAAAACAGAAAAAAGTAATAAATAGAAATGAATAACGAAATAGTGGATTCCATCGTTTCTATGGTTATGTCTTAAACGGTGAGGTCCTCTATATATACCGGAGTCCCTTACTTCATTTAATCAATGCTATTAGCAAGTTGTACAGTTTACATTCTTCGGCTCTACCTATGAATTATCTAGTAATAGGTCTTTCACAACGAGATCTACCTATACAGTAACGGTATTTAATTATGAAAATTGGATGGGGTAGTTGACCCTCTTAGTCCGTTTTTGCAAGAGTATAGGCATAAGATTTCGGCTTTGAAAATAGGATTTCCCCGCTTAATGAATAACTATTTGTTACCAATGAGGAATTTTTTCTCATCGGAAACCATAAATTTCATATACAATAGAAGAATTGAATAGATCTTTTTTTTTAGTTTTCGATATATAGATAGTGAACGACCTTCTTCCTTCCATTTTATACTATTCACTAGTACTGATCATTGATACTGGAAGATTTCTTTCCCTTTTTTTTTCTACCAATGGTGATCTGAACGAGTCGCACATACACCCTAGTACATGTTCCTCGACGCTGAGGACATCCCCCAAGAGCGGGGGATTTCGTGACATTTCTGATTGGCTGTCTTGTGTTTCTAATAAGTTGTTTAATAGTTGGCATGTTGAATCGTATACATAATAAATGGGCTGGTTTAGATCGATCCTAACCGGATGATTATGAATTACTTCTCTATTTACTAGATGAATAGAATATTATTAAACCCGGTAATAAGTAAGAAGAGAAAATCTCAAAGTGGCGATTTGCTTAAACTTACTGCTATTTTTTTTTATTCAATCGCTACAAGATCAACAATTCCATGAGCTTGGGCTTCTGTTGCTGACATAAAAACATCCCTTTCCATATCTTCGGATACAACCCATAGGGGTTTGCCCGTTCTTTGTACATAAACTCTTGTGATGGTTTCGCGCAGTTTCAGCAGTTCTTCTGCTTCCAGGATAAATTCTCCCGTTTGTGCCTCATAAAAAGAACTCGCAGGTTGATGTATCATTACCCTGATAATATAACAAATGGTTCCTCTATCTCGCATGATGAGGTGAGGAGAAGAGATAAAGAATAATAAAAAAAGAAAGATAGAATTGAGCAACCGTACAGGCATCTTTTGCGCATTGCATACGGCTATACAATGGAATTCACTTTATCTTCCATTTCCATCTAAGAAAGAGAAAAAATATAGATAGAGGGTTTATCCGATTCAGATCGGCAAATGATCCAATTACCATCCTTCCTTTCGGAGCAGTTAAAAAATACTATGATGGCTCCGTTGCTTTTTATATATTTATCTCGTCTTTGATTCAGCAATCCCAAAGTTTCTTTTTTTTTTTTTTCGTACTCTTTCCTAACAATAACATAAATATTGTTAAAAGTTTTCTGTTGTGAAAACAAAAAAGTTTGTGACGCTGAAATGGTAATGGTCACCGATAAATAAGGTAAAATCGAGAATACCCTTTATTTTATACTAATTTCATACTACTCTTTCGATATATAATCTAATGTTTTGAAAAAAAAATTTCTCATATCGAATTCGAAGTGCCATGCTATTATTACTTAATATTCCTATTTCATATGGCGAAGGCATAGTCTTTTTTTTTTTGTTCTTAAAAAACTCATTGGCGCCAAGCGTGAGGGAATGCTAGACGTTTGGTAATCTCTCCGCCGACCAGGATAAAAGATCCCATTGAAGCGGCTAATCCCATGCATATTGTATGCACATCGGGTTGCACAAATTGCATAGCATCATAAATAGCTACTCCGGGGATTACCCATCCGCCAGGAGAGTTTATAAACAAATACA